TCTGTAAGTGATCAAAAAAAGGTGGTCTATGGTTTACAGTCTGAACTGTTTTATATAACGGAGTAATATGGGACAAAAAATAAATCCACTTGGTTTCCGACTTGGTACTACCCAAGATCATTATTCCCTTTGGTTTGCACAACCAAAAAATTATTCTGAAGGTCTACAAGAAGATCAAAAAATACGGGATTGTATCAAAAATTATGTACAAAAAAATACAAAAACATCCTCGAGTGTCGAAGGAATTGCACATATCGAAATTCAAAAAAGAATCGATCTGATACAGGTCATAATCTATATGGGATTCCCAAAGTTATTAATAGAAAATAAACCACGAGGGATCGAAGACCTAAAAATAAATGTACAAAAAGAATTGAATTGTGTGAACCGAAAACTCAACATTGCTATTACAAGAATTGCAAAACCTTATGGAAATCCTAATATTCTTGCAGAATTTATAGCCGGACAATTAAAGAATAGGGTGTCATTTCGAAAAGCAATGAAAAAGGCTATTGAATTAACCGAACAAGCTGATACAAAAGGAATTCAAATACAAATTGCGGGTCGTATCGATGGAAAAGAAATTGCACGTATCGAATGGATAAGAGAGGGCAGGGTTCCCCTACAAACTATTCGCGCGAAAATTGATTATTGCGCCTATACGGTTCGAACTATCTATGGAGTATTGGGTATTAAAATTTGGATATTTATAGACAAGGAATAATAATCCTTTACTTGACCTGTGTTTATGTTTCGATTTTCGGATGAAACATAAAACGACAACCTTTTTCATTCATTTTTTTTCCATCAAAAAAATTCTAATTTTTAATTCTATAAGGTTAAATAAAAATTCGTTATGACCTTTGATAGAATTGCTATGCTTAGTGTGTGACTCGTTGGTTTTGTTAAAAAAAGTAAAAGACCTAGTCCTATAGTATATAATATGAACTAATAAATATAGAACTAATAACCAACTCATTGCATCACATTATCTGGATCCAGAGAAGCAGTCAAGATAGGATATTTTTGTCCTATCATTGCAGCAACTGAAATTTTTTGTACTTGGCATAAACAATAGATCTAATGAATTGTCAAGCAAAATTTAATGAAAATATAAAGGGATGCAGATAAATGGAAAGGTGAGAGAAAGAAAAAAAAGAAATATAAAAGATATATGATTCCAATATGTAAGGTCTTTGAATCATTTCATAAAAGACAATGTAATAAAGCATCAATACAGATACAATTATATGAATCTGTTCTTAGAAAAAGTAAGAGCCTCTAGCCAATAAAGACTAAGAAGGTTGGCTCAAAAACAATTTTAATTAAGAGCTCCGTTGTATAATTCAGACCTAACCATTAATTAAGAAGCGATGGGAACGATGGAACCTGTGAATACAGAAGATTCAATTGAAAATGAATTCTGCTGATTCATTTGGAAGGATGGCGGAACGAACCAAAGAACAATTCATCTATTCTGAAAAGTGATAAACTAACACTACAGCTAAAATAGATATTGAAAGAGTAAATATTCGCCCGCGAAAATTCCTTTTTTTTATTGGATTGTTAAAATATGAGCAATCCAATACAATAAAAAACAAAATAAAACAAAGATTTTTATAAAAAAAATTAAAAAAATTAGATGAATCCGAAAGAATCTCTTGATTCAGTGTATTATTACATGTATACCTTAATTCAATATGAAAATTGAATTCAATATTCCAATTTTTCATTCGCGAGGAGCCGGATGAGAAGAAACTCTCACGTCCGGTTCTGTAGTAGAGATGGAATTAAGAAAAAACCATCAACTATAACCCCAAAAGAACCAGATTCCGTAAACAACATAGAGGAAGAATGAAGGGAATATCTTATCGGGGGAATCATATTTGTTTCGGAAGATATGCTCTTCAGGCACTTGAACCCGCTTGGATCACGTCGAGACAAATAGAAGCGGGGCGGCGAGCAATGACACGAAATGCACGCCGCGGTGGAAAAATATGGGTACGTATATTTCCAGACAAACCAGTTACAGTAAGACCCGCGGAAACCCGTATGGGTTCTGGGAAAGGATCTCCCGAATATTGGGTAGCTGTTGTCAAACCAGGTCGAATACTTTATGAAATAAGCGGAGTAGCAGAAAATATAGCCCGAAGGGCGATCTCAATAGCGGCATCTAAAATGCCTATACGAACTCAATTCATTATTTCAGGATAGTGATGGTAATATAGAACCAAGAGAAATAGACCTTTGAGATAAAAAAACCTTCTGTTTTTTTGTTTTGGACAAACAATATTTCTTTTTCTTTTTCGCCCTTTGCATTTTATTTTTGCATTGAAAGAACAGATAAAAAAAAAAATGATATGATTCAACCTCAGACCCATTTGAATGTAGCAGACAATAGCGGGGCTCGAGAATTGATGTGTATTCGAATCATAGGAGCTAGCAATCGTCGATATGCTCGTATTGGTGACGTTATTGTTGCTGTGATCAAAGAAGCAATACCAAATACGCCCTTAGAAAGATCAGAAGTGATCAGAGCTGTAATTGTACGTACCTGTAAAGAACTCAAACGAGACAATGGTATGATAATACGATATGATGACAATGCTGCAGTTATCATTGATCAAGAAGGAAATCCAAAAGGAACTCGAGTTTTTGGTGCGATTGCCCGGGAATTGAGACAAAACTTTACTAAAATAGTTTCATTAGCTCCCGAGGTATTATAAGACGAGAAATGGGATATTTGAATTAATTATTAATATAGTAGATTGTGTATCACGTATATACCTTAAAATAAAAGAAATAATAAACTAATAAGAAAAGCATGTTGCTTAGATAAAAATTCGGAGACACCGCGGATTTTAGTTCATCATGGGTAAAGACACTATTGCTGATATAATAACCTCTATACGAAATGCTGACATGAATAGAAGGGAAACGGTTCGAATAGCATCTACTAACATCACCGAAAACATTGTAAAAATACTTTTACGAGAAGGCTTTATCGAAAACGCGAGAAAACATCAAGAAAAAAAAAAAGATTTTTTGGTTTTAACTCTGCGACATAGAAGAAATAGGAAAGGACCATATAAAAATACCTTAAATTTAAAAAGGGTCAGCCGACCTGGTCTACGAATCTATTCTAACTATCAACGAATTCCTAGAATTTTAGGCGGAATGGGAATTGTAATTCTTTCTACCTCTCGAGGTATAATGACAGATCGAGAGGCTCGACTAGAAGGAATTGGTGGAGAAATTTTATGTTATATATGGTAATCCTTCTGATATTTGAATTGGATTCCAAATTTCCTATTTGTGAAAAAAAAAAGAGAAAAGACGGGTTGTCTAATATCACTCCTCTATTAGTTAATACTTTAAGGGGGTTTTGCCTGGAATGAAAGAACAAAAATGGATTCATGAAGGCTTGATTACTGAATCACTTCCTAATGGTATGTTCTGGGTTCGTTTAGATAATGAAGATATGATTCTAGGTTATGTTTCGGGAAGGATACGACGTAGTTTTATACGGATCCTACCGGGAGATAGGGTTAAGATTGAAGTAAGCCGTTATGATTCAACCAGAGGTCGTATAATTTATAGACTCCGCAACAAGGATTCAAACGACTAGTGGTTTTTCAACTTCAACACCCCTTCCCATGAGAATACAATTTGAGGTTCAAAATTTCAAGAAACTTATTTTCTTCCAAAAATCGAAATTAAAGTAGGGAATGACAAATATGAAAATAAGAGCCTCTGTTCGTAAAATTTGTGAAAAATGTCGACTGATCCGCAGACGGGGACGAATTATAGTAATTTGTTCTAACCCAAAACATAAACAACGACAAGGATAACCATTCTAGTAAAAAGAACTTTCTAAAAGATTTGATTGATATACAAATAAAAAAATGAAGTATTTGTTTTGACATGAAATGGATATATCCATATATCTCTGACTCATATTTATGAAATGATAAACTATGGCAAAATCTATACCAAAAATTGGTTCACGCAGAAATGGACGTATTAGTTCGCGTAAGAGTGCACGTAAAATACCAAAAGGCGTTATTCATGTTCAAGCAAGTTTCAACAATACCATTGTGACTGTTACAGATGTACGAGGTCGGGTGGTTTCTTGGGCTTCCGCCGGTACTTGTGGATTTAGGGGTACAAAAAGAGGGACGCCGTTTGCGGCTCAAACAGCGGCAGGAAATGCTATTCGTACTGTGGTAGAGCAAGGTATGCAACGAGCAGAAGTCATGATAAAAGGTCCTGGTCTGGGAAGAGACGCAGCATTACGGGCTATTCGTAGAAGTGGTATACTATTAAGTTTCGTACGAGATGTAACCCCTATGCCACATAATGGCTGTAGGCCTCCTAAAAAAAGACGGGTGTAGAAAAAAGAATTGCAGATATTTCAAGAGAAATAAATGATTCCAAGATATGATCAATTTTTTATAATATTACTATGGTTCGAGAGAAAATAAGAGTATCTACTCGGACACTGCAGTGGAAATGTGTTGAATCAAGAACAGATAGTAAATGTCTTTATTATGGGCGCTTTATTCTCTCTCCACTTTTGAAAGGTCAAGCTGACACAATAGGCATTGCGATGCGAAGAGCTTTGCTTGGAGAAATAGAAGGAACATGTATCACACGTGCAAAATCTGAGAAAATACCACATGAATACTCGACTATAGTAGGTATTCAAGAATCAGTACACGAAATTTTAATGAATTTGAAAGAAATTGTATTGAGAAGTAATCTATATGGAACTTGTGAGGCGTCTATTTGTGTTAGGGGACCTAAATGTGTAACTGCTCAGGATATCATCTTGCCACCTTATGTAGAAATAATTGACAATACACAGCATGTAGCTAGTTTGACGGAACCAATTGATTTGTGTATTGGATTACAACTCGAGAGAAATCGCGGATATCGTATAAAAGTACCAAATAACTTTCAAGACGGAAGTTATCCTATAGATGCTCTATTCATGCCCG